ATCGATTCGATACATTTCTTCTTCTTCCATAGGTGCTATATTGGATTTGAATCAGATTTCGGATCAATCTATATTGATTGACTGCCTCCCTTATGTTGTTGCTAGCAAATACCGCTGTTTTTAGTTTGGGATCTTCCAACTCATTCCCGCAGTAGATCCGGACCGATTTTTTTCTGATCCTTCGAGAAAAAGATTCATTCTCCTCATAAAAAAGAGGAGGTAGAACCAATAAAGATTTCTTTTTCGATTCATCTCTGGAGTTGAATACCTCATTCAAGAATTTTTTTTGATCCAACCCGTAGGAATCAATAGAAAAGGTAAATCCCCTATGATACACCAGCACCAGATCTGGCTCGGTTATTGATAGAGTGAATAGATCCGCCATTTCTGGGAATCTCTCTTCTGATTCAAAAAAATCGTGGCGTAACGCGTATCCCCCTTTGTTCCGGTCATGGAATAGATGAAAGAAATCAAAAAATGGATTTTTGTTCAAGAATGAAATCTTATTGGAACTGTCCATATCCGGTTCATCCTTCGGAACCATATCACATCCCGGATATGGTTCCGAAGGATGAATTGAGACGGTATCTTGTAAATACGTAATTATCTTGAATATATCAACCATTTCTTTATTTTCCGCTCGCCTGGAAGGGACAAAAGAAACATCTTGTTTTTTCTTCAACAATTTATGATCTCTAGTGGACCTCTCAGTAGGATTCGAACCCAGATGAAGTTCTGACCATCTGTCAGAGAAAAAAGAACGAATTGATCTTGTAGGATTCCCAAGAAATTCTTCGATTTCTTCCGGAAGCAGATGATTATTCATCCGCCTCTCAGGTTCCGTGAATAGCCAGGACATGGAGGAAGATCCAAAAAGGCATTTCGGGAATCGATCTGATTCTATCTCTGTTCGTTCCGTTTGAAGAAAGGAAGTATCCCAAAGAATCGATCTCTCTTTTAGTTGCTGAATCTCTGTTTGATCGATCAATGTGTGATATTCTGAATTCTCATTTAGAACGGAATCGAAATGATCTCTGGATTGATCAGAAGAAGATCCTTTCCATTGGCTAGAATCCGTTACTTGAACGAAAATAGATCTTGTGGAATCATATTGAATATTTGACAATACATTCCATACCTTGCTAAAAAACCGATCCTTGTTTACCAACCACACATTGTCTAACCAAATCCAATTCTCTCTCGAGACGTTCCTCAAAAAATCCGATTCGTGCTGATTCTTCCCCCAACTAACGAAGAGATCTTGGCGGAATTTCCACATATGAAATTGAGCACAATTTTGCAAAGAAATACCCCACTTGTTTCTCGAGAAGAGATGGGAAACATGCTCAATATCATTGGATTGCATAGTTGCCCCAGCTCCTTGTTGTTTGAAGAAACTCTCCCCCTGAATTGGTCTTTTTTCACGAAAAGCAGACATGAGATAACAAATCAAGTCTTTCCCTAAGATTTCGAATAGCTGTCCCGAATTCAAGTTGATTATGTTTCGTTTCTTCCTCGGAGAAAGACGATCAAACAATTCCCAATCATGGTCCTTGCGGATCGGATCATCCGTATAGGATAAAAAAAGAAACTCCAGATATTTGCTATCTTTCTCTTTGAATGAGATCTCAATTCCAGCTACGGTTTCATTAGATATCTGACAACTAGAATCCCTCTTTTTTCCGATCCGGTTCCTCCACCACCGCGAACCCCGGTTAGATTCAGGCATGATACGCTTTTTCTTTATTGGGAGAACCCAAGTACTCTCTTGCGGATCCATGAAACAACTCTCAGAAATCTTTTTCCCTTTTGGAAGATACAGGAGCGAAACAATCAACCTATTTCTATTGGAAGACCAAAAAGATTCTTCCAATGTCTCCTTTCTGGGTCCAATGGAATTCATAGGTATAGGAAGAAGCCCCATCAAATAGAGATTTTTTCTTTCGACCATCTTTCGATTGTTAATACGAGATATAAGGACCACTACTACAAGCAGTACTACACCTTTGATCGTGAAATATCGATTGCTTGTTGCACCCTGTGAATCACGTGAAAGTAGGATACTCCAAATTCGGGGGTCAAAGAGTTTCATAAAACGCTCTTGGTGGAAAAAAATGTGAGTGAAAGATCCCACTGAATCGAATTTGATCCATGAATCTAAGAAATAGTGAGAATTCTTGATCTCTCTCAATATCTCTCTCAATTCGAATATCCAGGATTTGAATTGATGTCGTTTCATTGATTCCTCCTAAAGATTTCATTTCAATTGGAATTTGGTTATTCACGATGTACGATGATTCCTGTTAAGCATCCATGGCTGAATGGTTAAAGCGCCCAACTCATAATTGGCAAATTCGTAGGTTCAATTCCTGCTGGATGCACGCCAATGGGAACATCCAATAAGTCTATTGGAATTGGCTCTGTATCAATGGAATCTCATCATCCATACATAGCGAATTGGTATGGTATATTCATACCATAACATATGAACAGTAAGAAC